CCAAAAAGATTTGGGCCAAAATAACAGATGCCAAGAAGACCAAAAGACCTTGGACACGTAATGGATCTTGAAGTACTATTTCTGCATCTCCCTGACCAAATCCACCCACATTAGGATTACTCGTTAATGGTTGATCCAATTTTATGGATTCACCCTCTGAAACAAGAACTTCTGGTCCCGGAGGGATAATATCAACCACTTCACGTCCATCCGACGGATCTGTTATGGTTATTTCATACCCCCCTTTTTCTTTTCGTATGATTTTACTTACTATGCCCGACCCTGTAGCATTATAAACCGTATTGTTACTCTTGCTTCCGTCGGGATAAATCTGTCCCCTTCCCCTATTCCCCCCTACGTATATAGGATATTTTAAGAAGTGAACATCTTTCTTAGTAGCGGGGCCGGGGGAAAGAATAGGAAAGGTGATTTCACTATATTTCTGACCGGGGACAGGCCCTATCACAAGAATATTTTGTTTATTAGGGCGATAGCTCTGAAAAGACAAATTGCCTATCTTTTCTTTCATCTCGGGAGAAATACGATCGGGAGGAGCTAATTCAAACCCCTCCGGTAAAATAAGAACAGCCCCCACATTCAAACCCCCTTTCTTACCATTAGCAAGAACTTGTTTCACTTGCTTATCATAAGGAATTCGAACAACTGCTTCAAATACAGTATCAGGGAGTACCGCCTGTGGAACCTCAATATCCACGGGCTTATTAGCTAAATGGCAGTTGGCACAGACAATACGCCCAGTCGCTTCTCGTGGATTTTCATAACCCTGCTGCGCAAAAATGGGATATGCACTTGAAATGGATGTCCGAGTTATGATATATATCATGAGTGATACAGAAATAGATCGAGTAATATGTTCCTTTATCCAAGAAAAAGTCTTTCTAGTTTGCATGGTCTAATCGTTGATCCGAAAATTTCTACAATAAATTTGGCAGGTCTCTAGTATAGTTATAGTTCCCTGTCCACGATTCTGCTATTTATTGGAATCATTTTACTAGAATACTATAGTATAAGTATACTATTAAAATAGTATGAAAATCGCCTGTTTTTAATACTTCTGTAGAGCTACAAAGCAAGAAACATTCTAATTGGATTAATATCGGCGGATCTTTTATCAATCATTCATTGAATGATAAATAACTACAAGTGACGGAGATACACGATTTAAATAATGAAAAATCCAATATTTAAAAATAGTATCGAGAATAACTGGAAAAATGGAAACAAGACCAGATATAATTTGATCATTATGACCAAATCCAAAATCTTTGTAGACAGAACCAATCATTAGTTCCCAACCATGGGGTGAATGAAATCCGATACATAAATCGGTTAATAAAAGAATAAAAAAAGCTTTGACTGTATCACTTAAGTTATATAGGAATTCTTGAGTCCAAGAGTTAAGAATAACAAGTTCTTGATTACCTAAAATAGAATAACCGGTTAGAATAACAAAACAGATTAGATTTGTTGAGAAGTGCAAAATAGTATGGATACGATCCTCATTGTGTATCTTGATTAATTGGATCGTTTCTTTGTGGATTTCTATAGGAAGCTTTTGCAGATGTGTCTCCGAGTATTCCTTGATCATTTCTTCCAAGAAGAGGATTTCCTCTAATTCTATGAACTTTTCTAGAAAACTTTTTTCTTGCATATCATTCAAAAAATTTTCGGATTGACCCGTATTCGACCAACTAGTAACCCAAGATTCCATACTTTTAGTAAATGAGAGAGAAATCCACCAGGGCAGAAATACTATAGATGCAAGATACAAAAGAGGAGTGAATGCTTTCTTTTTTGCCATTTTTAACCTGTGAATTTTTAATTAACCCACTCCATTTGTCGACTCTATGTGATCCAATATTTCTTTCAAACCAAACATGAGTTCTAGACAAGGTATCAAACCTATGAATCTATTTTCTTTGTGATTTTGTTTGAATCTAGAAAGAATACAGAAATAGACTAAGACTCCACTTGGAATTCGACTGAAGAAATAATACAAAATTGTGTTTCCAGATATCTCAATTCATCAAATTCCAAACAAAACACGTGTCTCCTTTCGATCAATGAACAAAAGAAGTCCTTTAAGGAATGAATATTGTTGAGATTTGGAGACGTAAAGAACTCTTTTTCTATCAAAATATCAAATATTTCAAAAAAATTCAAAGGAGTTTCCATGGTCAAGAATAGAATAATTGAGAGAAAGATATTGTGATGATCAAAAAATCGATTGACAAAAAGAAAAGAATTTACAAGATATGATTTATCTGCATCTAAAGTATCACTTAGTTATAGAAAAAACAAGATTCTTGTATTTTTCCCTCCTGCGGAGAAAGCATTCGTTCTTCAGCCCAATCCCTTTCTCAAAAGACTTCAATTGGTACGCGCAAGAAATAGGCCAATTCCGCGGCTTTTTGTTCAATTTCTCGTGGAGTCAAATTCTCATCAGTACGGGTCAACGGAATAGCCCCCCGGCCTCTGATGTCCATATAAAGGATACGGCGAGCATAAATACCCTCTTTAACTTCTATTCTAACGGATTGAATATCTTTTATACGGAATCGGAGGAATATGCGACGATTTTTTCCAGGAAATCCCCACCGAAAAATACACACCATTCCTTCCTTTCTATCGAATTGATCATAACCACTACCTACATTCCAGGAAATTGTGCACCACAAGTAGGAACTAATAAAGAGACCTGCGATCCCGTAGAAAGACATGACGATCCCTTGTGGAAAAAAAAGGATTTGCTGAGACGGAACAAAAGATATCCAATTTCTACCAGGATAACTGGAAGTTCCAACCAATAAGAATCCTAATGAACCTAAAAAAACGATAAGCGCCCAGCAAAAATTACTTAGTTTTCGAGACCCCGTTATAAGTTCTATCCATATATGTTCTGATCGCCAACTCATACTTGATCCGATTGCATTTTATTGGAATTGAGAGAATACCCAAAATGGTTTTGACTTTACTTTTTTGTTTCCGAATGAACTTTCATCAACTAGCACTAGTTTAATGTGAACTAGCACTAGATTGATGGGAACCTTTAGGAGTAATTCCTCAAATTGGTTAGATCTAAAATAATAACACACCCTTCCTATGATCCCAATATACAGATATACATATAGATCCGCCAACTTTACATTTTGGGTATCCAGCAGTCCTGATCTATTTCAAACTAGCTGGAATTCAGTTACCCATAGATCATTTTCTGCAGGCATAAGAGCTTTTTCCTTTATGTTCGTCAGAAATCACATGTTCTACCTTATTTCATTTCCCGAAATAAATATATGAGTTATGCTACAAGTCTAAGTTTCAAAAAAACGGATGAGATTGGGTCCCCTCAGATCTAAACAATCTTGTTTTTTTGAACATGAAGAAATAAAGAAGCCATTGCAATCGCCGGAAATACTAGGCCTACTAAAGGCACAAAAATAGAGGGAAATTGGAAAGTTGTCATAAAATGGGTACCTCGATTTACTATTTGTACCTGTTCTTATTGTTTTTAATATCATATTTATTATTTATACTAATTATAATTAATAATTGTAATTAGTATGAATTCGTAGTTATTATGAATTCATTCAATTTGAAAATTCTTATTACAGATATAAGTATCTAATTGAGTATATAGAATAAGTCCAAGGAATGTAGAACGCAAAAAATGGACTTATTCGTCTATCTACATGAAAGATACATATGATAATCCATTTGATTATTTTTCTTCATTTCTTTGTGTTTTGTTATTGTCTTCGAATTTAATATTAATAGGAGTTTCTTACAAATTATTGAAAGATTCATTAGAATGCGGCACAACCGAGATTTTTAGTGAAAATAGGATTTTCGGGGGATGAAGAAAGATACAAAACCATACATCTATTTTTTTTCTATATTGGAATTTGATTCTATACCTAAGACAAAATTCGTTTTATTTGCCTAATTTCACGAAAGGAAGAACTCGTGTTTTTATCTTGTTGATAGAGACCTTCTTAATTAGTAATCAGGAATCCAGGTAAAAAAAGAGTTATCCACCACTTTTTATTCTTTTTACAATTAGATCTTAGGTCACCAAAGAAAACTTCATTCTTAGTTACTTTGATTCCGATAAGCAAACTACTTGTTTGCTACAAATAATTGAACCTAGTGCATTGAATTGAAATTCAAGGGAAAGAAGGCGTGGAGCTTAAATAACTCACTCAGAACACTTTTTAAAAGATTACGTGGTACGATTAGGTCAAATAAGCCCTTCTGGAATAAATATTCAGAAGCTTGTGAACCTTCGGGTATCGTTTTATTCAATGTTTGTTCAATTACTCTTTTACCCGCAAATGCAATGTAGGAATTTGGTTCTGCAATAATAATATCTCCCAACATACCAAAACTAGCTGTTACCCCGCCGGTAGTCGGAGATGTAAGGATTGATACATACAATAACTTTTTATTTGATTGGTAATCATATAAGGCAGACGAGATTTTAGCCATTTGCATCAAGCTCAAACTTCCTTCTTGCATGCGCGCCCCCCCCGAAGCGCACACTATAATAAGAGGTATAAATTGATTGGTAGCGTACTCAATCAAACGGGTTATTTTCTCCCCGACTACGGAGCCCATACTACCCCCCATAAATTTAAAATCCATAACCCCAATTGCTACGGGAATACCATTTAGTTGACCTACGCCTGTTTGAACAGCCTCGGTTAATCCTATGTTTCTTTGATAAAAATCAATACGATCTTTATAAGTCTCCTCCTCCGAATGAAATCCAATGGGATCCCCGGAGACCATGTCTTCATCCATAGGATCCCAAGTACCGGGGTCGATCAAAACTTCGATTCTCTCTGAACTACTCATTTTCAAATGATATCCACATTGTTCACAAATATTAATTTGTGATTTCAAAAGTTTCTTATAATTTAATCCATAACAATTTTCGCATTGAACCCACAACTGCTTGTATTTTTGAGTTTCGTCGAGAT